AACATGTGATCTAATTACAGAACAGGAAAATAATAGACCGAACCTTGGACTCTTGAAATATTCTTGGAAGATTCGTAATTAGCGGTTAAAGGTCAATCAAACATGAATATAGACGGTTTTCTGCGAAATCTATTTGGAAGATATATCATTGGGAAGTTTAGCCAGGAAGTCAGCGTCTTAATTAAAAACACCAGGCATGCAATACCGAACATATTTCTATAAACCAATAATAGTAAAACCAATTAAGGTGTACTACAAATATCCCATACATCCTAACTTTAATAACGTATCTATTATAAACCAGAACTTCTTTAACTTGTCAACTCCCTATCATGTCTTGCTAACGGCTTGTACGGTAATAATATCGTTTTTTTGGCGGCTGAGCATGTAATCTCGATTAATACTTATATATATATATATCGAAGCATCCATCTACAGCTATGGTAACTATAATCAAATTATCCTAACTTTAAACATAATTATAACCTTACGGTCTGTATTGTTCTGCTCAATATTCAGAAATATCGTCTTATCGTAGCCTTGTAATTTAAATGTTTGCTTGGGAGCTGTAATCATAATGTGTTCTTTTATAATGAACAAGTACAAATAATCCACTAGAGAAGAATGATATTATAAATAAACGACCATATAAAATGAAAATATCTTGTGGTAATTGACATCCAATCCATAATAAAGCATAGAATGAACACATAAACCATATCATTGGTACAGAATATTCTCTAGCACCAAATGTCATTTTAAATTGTATTATAGTTGTTAAACTTCTTTGTTCAGCTAATAAAAATAATAATTGTAAAGATGCTAAAACAATTAATAAACCTGCTGTTTTACTAGGTATTGTTTTTAACATTGCATAAAATGGTAAAAAATACCATTCTGGAACAATTTGTATTGGTGTAACATATGTATTAACTAATATTGCATTATCTGGATGAGATAATGGAATAATACCAAATAAACTTTGTAATAAAAATAATATAAATATATTATTAAATCCTTTTACATCAAGACTTAATAGATTTGGATAAAAGGGTATTTTTAAAGCTGTATCATACCCTAAAGGATTAGTGCTACCATGTAAATGTAAAAAGAAAATATGTATAAATACAATACATAATGCTACAAATGGAAGTATAAAATGTAATACAAAAAATCTTTTAATTGTTGGATCACTTACTGTATATCCTCCACATAACCATATAACTAATACTGGAATAGAAGATAATAAGTTAGTTATAACAGTTGCACCCCAATAACTCATTTGTCCCCAAGGTAAAACATAACCTATGAAAGCTGTTACTATAAATAATGCAAATATGATTAATCCTGATATCCATGATAAAGGTAAATATAAATATGAATAATTTAATCCTCTTAAAATATGTAAATAAGTTAATAAAAATACAAGAGATGCACCTGTAGCATGCATATATCTAAAACACCATCCACTCCATAATTCTCTTAAAATATGTTGTATACTATAATATGCATATGATATTTCTGGAGTATAACGACTAGCTAAAAATACACCTGTTAATATTTGTATAAAGAATATAATACCTAAAAGAAATCCATAATTCCATAAAAAATTAATGTTTAATGGGCATGGATAATTTAATAAATGTGCTTTTGCTAAATTAATAGAATAATAATTCATATAAACAAAAAAAATATTACATTTATATTATTTAAAAATTAAAAAACCAAATAAAGTCATTGTTGAACCAATTGAACAAATCATATTCCATCCATTTAAAGCGTCTGGATAATCAGGAATACGTCTAGGCATTACATTAAATCCAAGAAAATGCATAGGTAAAAAAGTTAAAACAACTCCAATAAAAAATAATATTGACCATAATATAATTATTGAATTTTCACGTAAAGATTTACCAAAAAAATTTTCTTGAAAACTACTAATTAATGTAAATAATGCAATTATTGCACCTATTGATAATACGAAATGGAAATGAGCAATTACATAATATGTATCATGTAATGCAATATCGATAGCTGCATTTCCTAATATTACTCCTGTAGTTCCACCAAAAGTAAATGTACAAATAAATAATAATGATAATAAAGATGAACTATGAGTTATTCCTAAATTACTACCCATATATGTACATATCCAATTAAATATTTTAGTACCAGTAGGAATAGAAATTAAAATAGTTGTAGATGTGAAAAATGCTCTTGTATCTACTTCTAAACCTGTAGTATACATATGATGAGCCCAAACTACACTTCCTAATATAGCAATACAACTCATTGCTAAAATCATAGATTGATTTCCAAATAAACTTCTACAATAATTTGTAGATATTACATGACTAATTACACCAAATGCTGGTAGAATTAAAATATATACTTCAGGATGTCCAAAAAACCAGAATAGATGTTGATATAATATTGGATCTCCAGCAAATGTAGGATCAAAAAATAATGTATTAAAATGTAAATCTGATAATAACATTAAAACACCACCTGTTAAAACTGGTAATGTTAATAATAGCATTATAGATGTTATTATTAATGACCATGTAGATACACTTAATATACCTAATGTTAAACCTTTTGATCTTAAATGCATTACTGTAGTAATAAAATTTAAAGAAGACATTATACTAGCAATACCAGATACTAAAAGACCTATAATAATTACATCTACTGCAACAGGAGATAAAGACATAAGTGATGTACTTAATGGTGGATATAAAGTCCATCCTGTTCCTCCTCCAAATTCTGCTGCTGTAGATAGTATTACTAAGATAAAAGCAATTGGTTGTAATAATAAAGATATACTATTAATTCTTGGGTATGCAAGTTCAGGTGAACCACATAAAATTGGTAAAAAATAATTACCAAATCCTCCGAATAATCCTGGCATTATATTAAAAAATATCATAATAATTCCATGTAATGTAAATATCATATTATATAAATTAACATTTTCTTGTGCAATAATTCTTAAAGAAGAAGAATATAATTCAGTACGTAAAATAACAGATAATAAGAAACCATAACTACCAAATAAAAATGAAAACCATAAATAGTATAAACCTAAAGTTTTATGATTACAATTTGTAATAAGTGTATATCTATTAAAAACAAAAAAAATATATATAAATAAATATGAAATGAGGCTTGGATATGAATAAGTAAGATTCGATCCATACAGTCCCAGCGACAGCGGTTATACTTTGGAAAAGTCGAGTATTATCCATCCATGTCAGGCGTTAAAAGCGTTCGTTCTTATAATGTAGGCCAGTCGAGTTCCTTTAATGTAGTTTCCTCACAGCTTTTTTCAGTCCAAAGTACGCGATCTCTTGTATGGTAAAAGGGCTTAAACCAACAACATAACATTTTTTAGTCCCATGCTAGTATATTTCATATATATTCTTATCGTTTGGACGTAATATTTCCTTTCCGGCTGTTTCCATCTCAACTCTACAGGTTAACGCCTGGAGTTCTTTATCTTTATATTAAAAATTTGCGTGACGAGCGGTGTGTACAAGGCAACAATACACGCTAAATAATATTTATTTATTGCAAGGCTGCGATGAGACGACATGGAGGTGCCAATAGTATATAAAGATTAGAGCTCTATATATACTATAACCTGTTATCCCCGGCGAACCTTCTTACCGTTATATGTTAACGGCACACAAAATCACCGTTCTTATAAATATATTTTTTATATTTAGTAACTATAATAATATAAAAGCACATTTAATATCTTACCCTTCATTAACATCATTATATGGAACATCTTTAAAATATTTTTCTGTAGGTATTTTATTTACATTCAATCCTATAATATTTATTATATTTATATATTCAATTAGAGAAAGTTTTTATTCAATATTTTCATCATTAGTATCTGGTATGTTATCTATAATAATATCAGAAGCGTTATTATTTATGACATATTTTTGGGGTATTTTACATTTTAGTCTATCACCATTACCTTTATATAATGAAGGTATAGTATTAACATCATCAAGAATGTTAATCTTAACAATTACATTTATATTAGCTAGTGCATCATGTATGACTGCATGTTTACAATTTCTTATAGAAAAAGGAATGAGTTTAGAAATTTCTAGTATTATATTTATAATATATTTACTTGGAGAATGTTTTGCATCACTTCAAACAACTGAATACTTACATTTAGGATATTATATAAATGATGCTATTTATGGTACATTATTTTATTGTATTACAGGTTTACATTTTTCACATGTTATTGTTGGTTTATTATTATTATTAATATATTTTATAAGAATAATAGAAGTTTATGATGTAAATTGTGAATGGTCATATTCATTATATGGAATATCTTATATTGTATTACCACATACAGATCAAATTACTATATTATATTGGCATTTTGTAGAAATTATATGGTTATTTATAGAGTTCTTTTTCTATTCTGAATAATGAACATATATGTCCTGTTTCAACTATAGTATCTAGTATAGACAATAAAGTTGTGTAAAAAGCTAGAGTACGTAAGGAAAAAGAAAGGTTAACCGCTATCAAATGGCGAGAAGGGAAGTGTGTTTCCATAGAAACCTTCATATAGACTATGCTGACTTGAGTAATGATAAATTGTTAGTATCAGCTATCCATAGTTAACTGATTCCGTTTTGACCGGTCATTTTTCTTTGCCTGGAGGTTACGTCCATACAGTTATAAGCAAGTGGAATGTTAGAAGCAAACACTAGCGGTGGAATACATTGTTTCATTCGATAGTAAACGCTATACCTTACCAATCTATTTGAACTTGAACAAGGTTCCATTGGAATGAGAGTTCACCGTTAGAAGCGATGCGTGAGCTGGGTTAAGAACGTCTTGAGGCAGTTTGTTCCCTATCTACCGTTTTATTTATGTATGGAGGATGATACGTTAAGTTCTATGAAAGAATTTATCTGCCTTGTCAAATTGATAGCGTCATAGCTCTATTTTGGGTTTTTGGCCTGGCATCTGTTTCTATTCTTTTAGGCTAAAAGTTTACATTTTTTACCAGCCTGGGATCAAAAAGTATTGTAACACAGATAATTCCCAATCAAATTGGATGGTGTTGGCTGGGCATTAATCCACTCTTTTAATGAAAAGGATTTGACGGTCAACCCATTATTGTTCTACATTACGAGATACCAAAAGCTATTATTAAAAATATTTCCTACAAAGTTGAACATAGGCTGAGTCTCTATGCCTTGAATGGAGCACTGGATTGGATACCCGGGAAACCGGCGCTACCATTTATAAGAAGTTAAATTCTGGAAGCGTCTGTAAGGTTACAACACAAGTCACTGATAATTCTGATGAATAGTTCAAGTTACTGACATCTGCCCGGCATCAATGATAAACGGCGGCTGTATCGTAAACGGTCCTAAGGTAGCAAAATTCCTTGTCGGGTAATCTCCGTCCTGCATGAACGGTGTAACGACTTCCCCATTGTCGCTAGTGTGAGACTCCTAATAAATAGAATTATCCATGAATATGTGGAATCATACGGCCCGACGGTAAGACCCTGAGCACCTTAACTTCCCTAAAAGTTCTTATGTGTTGGCATGGTTACGAGATTTAAGGATGAAACCTTCCTGATCGACTCGTGAGGTAAAAGAAAACAGTCGGTGCGAAGTCGTAACATGGTAGTTGACAGTGAACTTGTAGCTGAACCAAAATGGCTGCTGGAAGTAGAAATCGTTATTAAACGTCAGGAAGTCCTGGACGTTGAATCCAATAGCGTAGAATTTAAAAACATCGATATACGGATTTCTCCTGAAAAAATGCGAAAAACCCTAGAATATTAGAACAGGAGATTATATTTTGGTAGTGGAAGTACGAATTGAAGTGTGGAGAGAATCCTCTTAGTAACTCAACATCTGGAAATCGAGAGAGATGCCATAAGTTGTCTCTATGAATAGTGGTATAGTCATATCTCCATGAACTATAAAACATGTAAT